CCTAGAAATCCGAGTCCTAACTTAAGCGATTCATTTTGGATTGAAAATCCAGTACTTCATGGCTCTTATGGACCTAATTCATTGAAATTCCATCCAGTAAAACGGAAGAATTATAAATCTCCAAAATAATAGATAGGAATACCGCAAATAGAGCCATTGCAACACCCATCAAAGGGGTAGTTCCCCATCCAGGAGCTACTTTACCATATTCCGAATTCAATGGTTTCAATAAATCCCCTACAATCGTTCGTCTTGGACCAGATCTAGAACTACCCTCAACGGTTTGTGTAACCATAAATCCTATTGCATTGGTTGAGATCTGTTGACTTTGTATACCATTCCGTTGTAAATAAACGATCTTATCATAGATCCATTGTGGTCTTGAAATTAGAAATTATATAATAATGGAAACAGCAACCCTGGTCGCCATCTTTATATCTGGTTTACTTGTAAGTTTTACCGGGTACGCCTTATATACCGCTTTTGGGCAACCCTCTCAACAACTAAGAGATCCATTCGAGGAACACGGGGACTAGTTGAAGTAATGAGCCGCCCAATATTGGGCGGCTCATTACTTCAATTGAGATAATGAAAAATCATTTCATCTTTTTAGTCGGAACTTTAGGTGGTTCTCGAAAAAAGATAGCGAAAAAAATTATTCCTAGAGTCGAGACTAAGAGGAATGTATAAACCAATGCTTCCATAGATTCGATTGTGGTTTACAATTATAGCTTCCACACCTGTTCGTTTGGGATCATCTCCCAGATAAAGAAAGGGCAAGAGTCAAAGAAAGGGCGGTGATTCAACTCAAGATTTCTCGGGTACCCAATGTTGTATCAGACTACTTGTCTCTTTGTAGTTGGATCTCCAAGTTTTTGGAATGTTCCAAATTCCACTTGAGCATCCAAATCTGGGTCAATACCAGCAAAAACATCTCTGAACAAGGTTCTAGCACCATGCCAAATGTGTCCGAAAAAGAAGAGCAAAGCAAACGAAGCATGCCCAAAAGTGAACCAACCCCTTGGACTGCTACGAAAAACACCATCGGATTTCAAAGTAGCACGATCTAATTCAAAAATTTCACCCAATTGAGCACGTCTAGCATATTTTTTCACAGTAGCGGGATCGCTATAACTAACGCCGTTGAGTTCGCCACCATAGAACTCAACAGTTACCCCTACTTGTTCGACACTATACTTCGATTCTGCCCTTCGAAAAGGAACATCGGCTCTCACAATTCCGTCTCCGTCTACCAAAACTACTGGAAATGTTTCAAAAAAAGTAGGCATACGACGTACAAAAAGCTCGCGCCCTTCTTTATCTCTAAAGATAGGGTGTCCTAGCCATCCAACAGCTATTCCATCCCCGTTGTCCATTGAGCCCGCTCTGAATAATCCTCCTTTCGCTGGATTATTGCCGATGTAATCATAAAAAGCTAATTTTTCGGGAATTTTAGACCAAGCTTCTGATAAACTTTGATTTTCGGCTAGACCGGCGCCAACCCTTCGATATATTTCTTGCTGGAAGTATCCCTGATCCCATTGATAACGAGTGGGACCAAATAATTCGATCGGGGTAGTTGCTGAACCATACCACATAGTGCCAGCAACAACAAAAGCTGCAAAAAAGACAGCAGCGATACTACTGGAAAGGACAGTTTCAATATTACCCATACGTAATCCTTTGTATAGACGTTGGGGCGGGCGAACACTAAGATGGAATAGGCCCGCTAATATGCCCAATGTCCCTGCTGCAATATGATGAGAGGCTATTCCTCCCGGAACAAAAGGATCAAAACCTTCTACGTTCCACGCGGGATTTACCGATTGTACTTTTCCAGTTAGTCCATAAGGATCGGACACCCATATTCCAGGACCATACAAGCCTGTTACATGAAATGCGCCAAACCCAAAGCAAGCTACCCCTGAAAGAAATAAATGAATTCCAAAGATCTTGGGCAAATCCAAAGAGGGTTTTCCTGTACGTTCATCACAGAATATTTCTAGATCCCAATACACCCAATGCCAGATAGCTGCCAAGAAACACAAGCCAGAAAACACAATATGCGCCCCGGCCACACCTTCGTAACTCCAAATACCCGGATTCGTGATAGTCCCGCCTGTAATACTCCAACCGCCCCATGAATTGGTTATTCCTAAACGAGTCATGAAGGGTATAACGAACATACCTTGTCTCCACATTGGATCAAGAACGGGGTCAGAGGGATCAAAAACTGCTAATTCGTATAGGGCCATCGAACCGGCCCAACCAGAAACTAGAGCTGTATGCATTATATGGACAGCAAGCAACCGACCGGGATCATTCAATACGACGGTATGAACACGATACCAAGGTAAACCCATGGAAATACTCCTTTATCAAAGAAAAATAGACACTATGTAACTTTATCGCATTGGAGACTATGCTATGGACCTCCCCTTTTCAGTGGATTATCTCGGAGCAAAGGGTGAATATTTATTCCATTCCGTTGGTAATAATGGAACAATTCTGTTCGTAGGAACAAAGAGAAGCAGATCTATTCTATACCCGATAAGTATCAATACGCAATGGGGGGATTGGTCCCATTTTCTATGAACGAATGCATAGATACTTGTTCATCATTCGAACAGCCCGACCCATTCGTCAGAATTTTCCTTTATTCATTTCGTATTCCTCTATGAACTTTCCAATCTATGGATAAGATCCGATAAACGGCAATACTATGAAAACAATAAACCCATTGTTACGTTTCCACATCAAAGTGATGTATAGTACTTAACACGCCTTTTTCTTTCCCTTAATGCCTATTGGTGTTCCAAAAGTACCTTTTCGGCTTCCTGGAGATGACGATGCAGTTTGGATTGACGTATAGTGCGACTTGTCAGACATATTGGGTCATATGGGATTTCCCCGTTCTCTCCCCCGATCGAGATATCCTCTGTTTCGCCCAAGAAAGATTGATTGAACCATCAATAATTTGGAGCGTGAAGCGCAATTAGATCCATTTTTGGGGGGATCGATATTAATATTCTCAATTAGAATAATTTATGGTTGGCTTGGTTGGACCAATAAAATGAAGTATCCAGGCTCCGTTCAGACAATACCCAATTGGTAATATATGTATGATTACCACTTGTATCATAAATGCTTCCTATATTTATACCATATGAGCGATCTCAAACTGCGAATCAATGAAGAGACTTCATCGAATATTTGGTGGAAGACATGAAATGAATTGAAAAAAAAGAGAAGTCGTAACAAAAAGAAGTGGTATTGGGATCATTTGTCCTATATGTGCAAATCGAAATCGGGCAGATCTTTACCCGGAGTAGAGCATAAACCTAAAAGAATTGAAGAGGCCCATTCACGAACAAGAAAATTACATCGTAATTTGGATTGGATTTCGATGAAACAATACATCAATGAGAGGTTAATTCGATAAGTTGAGTCAATTCTTTTTTAGGGAGAAGCGAAAACTCATCCTTCTTTAAAAATGGAAGAAAAAGTCCCTTCGTTAGGAATTCGAAAAGTCCTGCTATGAAATGCTATGAAAAAAGAAAGAGGGCTGGACTCAACACATTGATTCTTTTTTTTTCGCAATTTTTTTTTGAACCGTATGCATCCAAAGGTGCGTGTACGGTTCCTAAGGGATACAATTTTGTCCTAATCAACCGACTTTATCGAGAAAGATTACTTTTTTTAGGCCAAGCAGTTGATATCGAGATCGCGAACCAACTTATAGGTCTCATGATATATCTCAGTATGGAGGATGAGACCAGGGATCTTTATTTGTTTATAAACTCCCCCGGCGGGTGGGTAATACCCGGAATAGGCATTTTTGATACTATGCAATATGTGCCAACAGATGTACATACAGTCTGCATAGGATTAGCCGCTTCAATGGGATCTTTCCTCCTGGTCGGAGGAGAAATTACCAAACGTCTAGCATTCCCTCACGCTTGGCGCCAATGCGTTTTTTATTTGATTTGAGAGAAAAAAGAAAACTATGCCTTCGCCATATGGAATATGAATAAAAAAAATAATAAGTAATAATAGCACGGCACTTCGAGTTCGATATGAGCAAACCCCTATTGTTTTTTCATAACATGAGATTATGTATCGAGAGAGTAGTATGAGACAAAAGTATTTCCGATTTTATCTTATCTATCGGGGGTCCAGTTCAGCGTCACAAACTTTTTTGTTTTCATACTAGAAGTCTCTTTCAAATATTTATGTTATGAAAGAGTACTAAAATGAAAAAAAAAACAAGATCATTTTTTCTTTATTTGATCGGATCAAAAAGAAACTTTGGGATTGCTGAATCACAGACGAGATAAATATATAAAGCAACGGAACCATCATAGTATTTTTTAACTCCCCCGAAAGGAAGGGTGGTAAATGGATCACTTAACGATCTGGGTCTGATAGATCCGATTTCTCTCTTTCTTCAATGTAAGGGAGAAGTAAAGTCCATTGTGGAGCCGTATGCAATGCACAAAGGATGCCTGTACGGTTGTTGAATTCCATCTTTTTTTTTCTTCTTGTTATTCTTTATCTCTTTCCTTCGCCCGATCGTGCGAGATAGGAGAACCATTCATTATGTTATATCATCAGGGTAATGATCCACCAACCTGCTAGTGCTTTTTATGAGGCACAAACAGGAGAATTTTTCCTGGAAGCGGAAGAACTGCTGAAACTCCGCGAAACCCTCACAAGGGTTTATGTACAAAGAACAGGCAAACCTTTATGGGTTGTATCCGAAGACATGGAAAGAGATGCGTTTATGTCAGCAACAGAAGCCCAAGATCATGGAATTGTTGATCTTGTAGCAGTCGAAAATACCGGGGATTCCACGTAAATCCGTGATTCCATTTCGAACCATAATTCGAATAAACCCCGATTTGATATTTTATCTTCTTAACCGGAAGAAAATCAGGAATAAAATGCGGTAAAATTTTTCATTTTAATTGTAAATGGAAATAATTCAATTCATAATTATC